CTCACTAACGTGTATATCCGTGTGGATATCAATATCTCACTCACGTCTCTGTTCCAACACGTCGATTTTTATCTAAATAGAAATGAAATGGTTTGAATGAAATCATAAGAATATGGATTCGGTACTTTTGACTTCCCCGGGATTGTAGTTCAATTGGTCAGAGCACCGCCCTGTCAAGGCGGAAGCTGCGGGTTCGAGCCCCGTCAGTCCCGACGGATCCAAATCCAATAAAAAAAAGACATCAATATATCGCGCCTTTTTCTGTTAAACTGGGTCAAAATAAAACGGTCGAATTTCATGCCTAATGCTATCCTTTTCTCTTTTTTTTTTTTCAAGAAAATTATATCATTAAAAAAAAAACGAAAAAGGAGTTTAGAACTTAACCCCTTTCCTTTTTCTATTTTGTTTCGATTGTTTGGTTTATTTCTAAACCCTTTGTAAACATTTGTAAACAATGGAAGTGGAAGCGGTTAGGTGGTTGTACAAGTAAGGCGGTCGATTATAGAAAAGACAGAATGGAAAAGAATGATAAATAAAAAAAAAAGTATTAGTATTTTAGTATTAAAGTAAAGGAATTCTTTTGATTGAATCCGGGATTCAAGTTAGTATTCGGTGTGTGGATAAAAGATCTGCCTATGTTATACTATTGAATTCTCGACGATGAATCGACTTGACAGTCAGATATTGTTATTCATGATATTGATCCCATTCGCTATCATCGAAATGTAATTGATCCCATTGAATTTACAAGCGAAAGGGTTATCATCTCTATGGGATTAAATCCCGAGTTATTGTGAAGTAAAAAAAAAACCAAACGATGAGATTATGGAAGTAAATATTCTCGCATTTATTGCTACTACACTGTTCGTTCTAGTTCCTACTGCTTTTTTGCTTATAATATACGTAAAAACGGTCAGTCAAGGTGATTAATTTGAATGAAACTCGACTTCTTAGTTCTTATCAATGATTTAAGAAAAAAAAATTCCAATTTCCCGTCTTAGTCTTAAATGAAATGAACGGACTAGAATCAGCAATAGCCTATGAGATCCGATAGTATAGTAGAAAGACTCATATATGAATCTTTCTACTATACTATCTATTTTTATTATTTTAATGTATAAAGATAGAAACTGAATAGAGATCAATCTACAATATGGATATGTATCTTCATACATGTGAATATGACTTAAATATATGTAATGTATATAGTATCTCAATTCTATTTCTTTGCTTCATCTATTTGTATTTTCTTTTTGTTTATTCCAATCAATCTGAAATAAGCGAAAGGCGGCTCTTACGATTTTCTAATTTCTTGATTTCTGATTAGTTTCAATATGAATCCCGGTATCCATTAGAATCAAATCAATGAAAGAAAAACAAACTTGGGCGTATATTACTAAAAGAAAATCAAGTTAATAAAAGAAAATGAAATATGAAAGAAATAAAGTAATCTTTTTTTAGCATTCCGAAGAAGTAATTGATTGAGCGGTTGACAGATGATCCAAGGAGTTCTATGGTACCTTCTTCAGATTTCAAAAGGGGTACCTCAGCGATTTTCAACCCTTGCCCTTGAGCCATGATATGAAACGAGTCAATAAAGCATAGCCGAAATCTAATTTCTAAAATAATAAAACAAGCGGTAAGTGCGAAATATGTGACTTGACCTAGGCACAATCTTATTATTTTTAAATATTAAATCGTGAACTCCTTTCTTTTCTCTTTGAACAGTAAAAAGGCCAATAAAAAAAAGTAAAAAGGAGTCCGGGTTTCCGCGTTCTTCCTCATTGTCCATATATAACTCCGGGAAGGGCCGGTTCAGAAAAACGAAATAGAAAATTTAGGAAGACTTCGGTTGGAATAAAATTCCTATTATCCATATCCCCTTTCCTTTCAAAATAGGAATAGGGGAATTTGTGAAATATCTGTTTGATTTGGATTCTGAAAGAGTATTATTCATATATATTATGAATTGGATTCTATTCATAATAGAATCGAATACAATTACCTCGCTAGAATCCAAGACAATAGAATTCCGAAATGAAGATATTTTGATTAATTCAATTTCGAAATTCTAAATGGAATTAAATTACTGAATTAAATATATTAAATATAATGAAATTACTTATAATGAAATTACTGAATTAAATATATTGAAATAGATTCAGTTAATTATTATATTAATTATTAAAATTATATTAATTATTAAATAATGAAATTAATATAATTAAAAAGGCTTTGCAGAACGATCTAGAAAAAAAGTGATACAGTTTGATTTCCCAACTCAATTAGTAGTATCTCTAGAGTCCACTTCTTCCCCATACTACGAGCGAAAGGGAAAATGTAAAGACTACCATTAAAGCAGCCCAAGCGAGACTTACTATATCCATGTGAATTATGTCCCCTATCTCTATGAATATGAAGAAATTATTCCATTATTGTTTCCTAATAATAGTGGAATCACTGGTGCAGAGTCAAAAAGGGATTTTGACCCAACGCCCTTGATGAAAGACTCCAATAAATATGAAACGCCCCAATAAATCCACTTAGAACAAGTTCGTATATGATTTCTAGTCGAATCGGTAAAACGAAACTAAATACACAGCCGCGCTTTTCTTTGGAAGTATCAAAGGGAATGTGACCTAATATGTAGTAATAATAAGACCTCTTCGTTTTTTTTTGTTGCCCTTGATTATCATTATCATTAAGTAAAAGCCAATTATCCATCCAATCGAATATTGATTGAATGCCCGTGCGCTCAGAGACTCTCATGAGTCTGTATACTCTGTATACTGTATACAAAGCATCTCCCGCCCCTTCCATAACTATTAATTCGATTCTCCCTCGGGCTATTCAATCTAATTCAAGACCCGGTCAGTAGACTCTACATTAGCAGTGGAAATAAATCGGTAACTCTTGATTTGATATGATAGCACTTCCACTACTATAATCTTTCCGTGAATTCTAACTGCAAGGATTGACAGCACTTTAAAGAACAGAAACCCCGGCTATTTAGAATCAAGAAAGTGTCACGAGTCGTGTACTTTGCTGCAAAAGATTCGGCGAGTTATACCAGCCAAGCAGAATAAGGGATTTCGAGTCTTATCGTTTGTTGATCAGGCGACACCCAGATTTGAACTGGGGAAAAAGGATTTGCAGTCCCCCACCTTACCGCTCGGCCATGCCGCCAAAACGATCCAAAATAGATGAAAATATTCCCCCTTTGCTTGTTTTGTTTTGGGGGGTACTCAATGTCTTTTTTTTGTACTTCCCTCTGAAATCTCGTTTTTCTTAAATCTTGCCTAAAAGAAATCTGTCCTTTTTTTTTTCTTTTTTTGGACGGCTCCATTTCTGCAATTGATTTTATAGTATTTCAAAACACACAATATCTTAATCCCTCTCTTTTCTCTTTCTTTTTTTTTCTATTGAAAAAAGAAATGTGTATTTTCAGTCACAAAAGCCAAAATTCAGGCCAAATTGGAACCATTAACTAGTGACTGTAAATTCATGACCGACTCTTGGATTTAAATTGGAAAGTGTGTTTCCTAATGATAAATGATAGAAGAAAATCAAAATTGATACCTACCTAATTGGTATTGGTTTTTTTATAGAAAAAAAACCTTCTCAATTTCAATTCTCAATTTCAATTATAACAGCAATTATGAGTCTATGTAAACCCCAAACATAAATCGTTTCGGGGCGAGTTCTAGCTTATCGGTTATCTTATCTGTGTATGGTGCGCCTCTCTATAGGGAATTTGCCGAAAAATGTCATACTGCAATTTAGATTGAAGAGAAAATCGAAATTTTGATAGAGCACGACATGCGCTGTCCCGAATCGAACTATGCAATAAAGGGGGGGTGATGTATATATAGATAGCTATAGCTATATGGGCGCGGGTTTACTAAATACAAGCCTTCTTACGCACTTCAATCCTATTCGAAAAATTCTACTAAAAAAAGAAAAAAGGGGTTCTCCGCAATCATTTTTTGAACACTGGAATCCACCAAAAAGTTAAGTGCTAAAAAAATGAACTTTATGTTGTTATATTGTGTCTGATTCTTATGTCTTTATCTCAGCGAATAGATCAAATCACGACTTTTATTTATTTTTTTTCTGGTATCCAAGCGGATTGGAATATCATAATAATGGTATAAGTTGAATTATTTTTTTTTTTTATTCTATACAAAACTCCGTAAGTCTAAGTGGAATTTATCGCTTCGTTTCCATTTGTATCCGTCTCTTAGAAATTCCGATTTAATTAAGTATAAAATCTTCTTTTTCCCCCGTTCATACGTATTTCATACATTCCATTTCTATGGAGTTGGGTAAAATTTCATGTGATTCAGTAAACAGAATCTAAATTCCAGCATTCTGCATAGAATCATATGAATCAATGCAGAATGAGAAACGAATGGGATTTTTTGATAAATGGGAAATTCAAAATGCTCGGAGATGGAAATGCGGGAATGTCTACAATACCTGGGTCGAATCAGATACAATTTGAAGGCTTTTGTAGGTTCATTGATCAGGGCTTAACAGAAGAACTTTATAAGTTTCCAAAAATTGAAGATACGGATCAAGAAATTGAATTTCAATTATTTGTGGAAACATATCAATTGGTAGAACCCTTGCTAAAAGAAAGAGATGCTGTATATGAATCATTCACATATTCTTCTGAATTATATGTATCCGCAGGATTAATTTGGAAAAGCCGAGGGGATATGCAGGAACAAACAATTTTTATTGGAAACATTCCTCTAATGAATTCTTTGGGAACTTCTATAGTAAATGGAATATACAGAATTGTCATCAATCAAATATTGCAAAGTCCCGGTATCTATTATCGGTCAGAATTGGGCCATAATGGAATGTCGGTCTATACAGGCACCATAATATCCGATTGGGGAGGAAGATTAGAATTAGAGATTGATAGAAAAGCAAGGATATGGGCTCGTGTGAGTAGGAAACAGAAAGTATCTATTCTAGTTCTATCAGCAGCT